TCTTGAGAATCATACCCTTTTTTCGTCTAAATGATAAATCCCTTTCTTTTCTGCCTTTTCAAAAAACTCCATATGTTTTTGAAAAATGAATTTCATTGATTGATTCAGAACACCTCTCCCTTGACAGTATCTATCCGTACTTTCATTTAAAAGTTAGAAGAAAGAAGGAATAAGGAATCGCTCAATTTCTTGAATCTATATTTTTGTAGATTAGATATCGGGTAAATACTTTCTATACTAATCTATACTAATAGAACTTTACTCTATTTATTTGATTTGAATTTTTACTCTTTTTATTTTAGTATCTTTTATAGGTTCCACATTTTATTTTTCCATATTCTAAAGCCTCACTCACCCCTGTAGCTAGACCTTTGGTTCTCGATCGAGTACAAGAATGCATCACAACTATTGATTCCAATTATTTTATTCTTTCTTCTCTTTCTTTGATGGAATATGATCTACTACACTTATTTGTTACTGGACGATTCCAATTTTTTATAAGTTCATTCAATAAGTTCTATTTAACGTTAATGAAAATGAATTCCCCTCTTGTTTTTTTATTTGTCCACTACTTCTTATACTTAGAATGTTTCGTAATAAATCTAAAAGGTTCTGATAAATCTGGAAAAAAGACTAGGAATCTTTGAAAAAGAGGATCAAGAATCATTACCCTTTCGGCACAAGAAAGGGAATTTTCTATACCCCTTTCTTGTGCCGAAGACTAGGAAGACGAATAATCCCTTCTAGAATTATTTGTTTCCCGCATTTATCCGTTCTATTACCCGATTACCTCTGTCTAGTATCTAATGAAATTGGATTCTATTTAGAGTAGAAAACTATTGATACGTTTTATCACATTGAAATCTGGCAATAGTAACATAGTCGCATCACCCCTATTTGGATTCAAAACAAAGAAAGAAAGGGGAAAATCAAATAGTATTCTTCAAAACCTACATACTATTGCTAGCAATGCGGTACAAGAAATTCCGAGCATCTCGTAGAAATGGAAAAGAGGTTTTCATAATTTTTATTTTTTTGATCATACATAATTACCAAAAAGAATTTGGTTCTTTTTACGAACTTGATGTCAATAAATCCGCAAGTCTAGAAATTAATTTCGGCCAATTGAACCTTCTCGAACTGTTTCTTTTTAAGAACCAAAAAGATTTGTGCCAAAATAACAGATGCCAAGAAGAACAAAAGGCCTTGGACACGTAATGGATCTTGAAGTACTATTTCCGCATCCCCCTGACCAAATCCGCCCACATTAGGATTACTCGTTAATGGTTGATCAAATTTCACGGATTCACCCTCTGAAACAAGAAGTTCTGGTCCCGGGGGGATAATATCAACCACTTGATGTCCATCCGGATCTGTTATGGTTATTTCATACCCCCCCTTCTTTTCTTTTCGTATGATTTTGCTTACTATACCTGCTGCTGTAGCATTATAAACTGTATTGTTACTCTTGCTCCCGTCGGGATAAATCTGACCCCTTCCCCTGTTCCCACCTACGTATATAGGATATTTTAAGAAGTGAACATCTTTCTTAGTAGCGGGGTCGGGGGAAAGAATAGGAAAGGAGATTTCACTATATTTCTGACCAGGGACAGGGCCTATCACAAGAATATTTTTTTTATTGGGACGATAGCTCTGAAAAGATAAATTGCCTATCTTTTCTTTCATCTCGGGAGAAATACGATCGGGGGGAGCTAATTCAAAACCTTCCGGTAAAATAAGAACAGCCCCTACATTCAAACCCCCCTTTTTACCATTAGCAAGAACTTGTTTCAGTTGCATATCATAAGGAATTCGAACAACTGCTTCAAATACAGTATCAGGAAGTACCGCTTGCGGTACCTCAATATCCACGGGCTTATTAGCTAAATGACAATTGGCACATACAATACGCCCGGTCGCTTCTCGTGGATTTTCATAACCCTGCTGTGCAAAAACGGGATATGCATTTGAGATGGCCGTCCGAGTTATGATATATATCATGAGCGATACGGAAATAGATCGAGTAATCTGTTCCTTTATCCAAGAAAAAGTATTTCTAGTTTCCATGGTCCAATCCTTGATCCCAAAATTTCTACAATAAGTGGGGTAAGTCCCTAGTACAGTTCCCTATCCACGATTCTGCTAGTTACTGGAATAATTTTACTGGAATAATATAGAATGAATCCCGCAGATGGGCAAAAAGCATAAATTTTCAACGCTTTGTTTATGTACAACTACAAAGTAAAAAACCTTCTAATTGGATTAGATTAATATAAGTGGATCTTTTATCAGTCATTCATTGAATGATAAATAACTACAAGTGACGGAGATACACGATTTAAATAACGGAAAATCCAATATTTAAAAACTGTATCAAGAATGACTGGAAAGGTGGAAACAAGACCCGATATAATTTGATCATTCTGAACAAATCCAAAATCTTTGTAGACAGAGCCAATCATTAATTCCCAACCGTGGGGTGAATGGAATCCGATACATAAATCGGTTAATAAAAGAATAGAAAAAGCTTTGACTGTGTCGCTTAGGTTATATAGGAATTCCTGGGCCCAAGAGTTAATAATAAGAAGTTCTTCATTACCCAAAATAGAATAACCGCTTAGAATAACAAAACAGATTATATTTATCGAGAAGTGAAAAATTGTATGGATACGATCCTCGTTGTGTATCTTGATTAATTGGATCGTTTCTTTTTGGATTCCTATACGAAGCTTATGTAGACGTGTCTCCGAGTATTCTTTGATCATTTCGTCCAAAGCGAGGAGTTCCTCTAATTCTATGAATTTTTCTACAAAACCCCCTTCTTCAATATCATTCAAAAAAATTTCGGATTGCCCAGCATTCCACCAATTAGTAACCCAAGATTCCAGACTTTTTTTAAATGAGAGAGAAAGCCACCAAGGCAAAAATACTATAGATACAAGAGGAGTGAATGCTTTCTTTTTTGCCATTTTTTCATCTGTGAATTGTTAATCAACCCCCCTTATTCGTCCACTCTATGCGATCGAATGTTTCTTTCACGCACGAGTTCTATACAAGGTATGGAACCTATGAATCTATTTTATTTGTGATTTTGTGGTTAGTCTTTGAATCTCGAAAGACTAGAGAAATCGACTAATAATCAATCCATTTCGAATGAAGAAATACTAAAAAAATATTCTTTCCGGAATATTCTTTCCGGATATCTCAATTGGGCAAATTCGAAACAACTGTCTCCTTTCGATGAATGACCAAAAGAACCGCTTTAAGTAATGAATATTAGTCAAATTTTGAGACGAAAGAATCCCTTTTTTATCACAATATCCAATATTTAGAAAAAAGAAATTCACTGATTGCCCACAGCCAGGAATAGAATAATTGAGGGAAAAATATTCCGATGCTCAAAGTAGAAAAACAAGACAGAAATTGACTAGTTATCATTATTAAGAAATCTAATTGTTATTTTTGTGTTGGTCATTAAGGAACACAAAAGAAAGGAGAAAATCAAACGTCGATTGACAAAAAAAGAATTTCGTTTTGTGGTTGTTCCGCCTGCTTTGGCTCGAATGAACCTTCTGAGGAAACTTCACTTAGGTTATGTTATAGAAAAAATAGGATTCTTGCATTTTTCCCTCAAAGCACCCATTTCGGACCATTTTTCAAAATACTTCAATTGGTACACGCAAGAAATAGGCCAATTCAGCAGCTTTTTGTTCAATTTCTCGTGTAGTCAAATTCTCATCAGTACGAGTTAAGGGAATGGCCCCCTGGCCGCGAATGTCCATATAAAGGACACGACGGGCATAAATACCCTCTTTAACTTCTATTCTAATGGACTGAATATCTTTTATAAGGAATCGGAGGAATATGCGACGATTTTTTCCAGGAAATCCCCAACGAAAAATGCACACTATGCCTTCCTTTCTATCAAATCGATCATAACCGCTGCCTACATTCCAGGAAATTGTGCACCACAAATAGGAACTAATAAAGAGACCCGCGATTCCGTAGAAAGACATCACGATACCTTGTGGAAAAAAAATGATTTGCTGAGACGAAAAAAAAGATATCAAATTTCTACCAAGATAACTGGAAGTTCCAACCAATAAGAATCCTAATGAACCTAAAAAAAGGATAAAGGCCCAGCAGAAATTACTTATTTTTCGAGACTCCGTTATAAGTTCTATCCATATATGTTCTGATCGCCAACTCATACTTGATCCGATTGTATTTTATTGGAATTGAGAGAATACCTCAAATTAATTTGACTTTACCTTTTTTGTTTCCGAAGTAACTCTCATCAACTAGCACTAGTTTGATGTGAACCTTTAGGAGTAATTCATCAAATTGCTTAGATCTAATTTTAACTAACTAAACTTAAATAATAACATACCCTTCATACGATCCCACTATACATATAAATCCGAGGACTTTTTATTTCAGCCATCCAGCGATCCTGGTCGATTTGAAAACAGCTAGAATTCATTTACCCATATATTATTTTATGTTTCTTTTCTGCAGGTATAAGAGTCCTTTCCTTTATGTTCGGCAGAAATCACATGTTATATCATATTCCACTAAATAGATATCCGTGTTAGTTATGATACAAGTCTAAGTTTTGAAAAAAAAAAAATAGAACAAATGGTGTCCATCGGGTCTAAACAATCTTGTTTTTTTGAACATGAAGAGATAAAGAAGCCATTGCAATTGCCGGAAATACTAGGCCTACTAAAGGCACAAAAATAGAGGGAAGGTCGAAACTTGTCATAGAATGGGTACCTCGATTTATTGTTTGTACCTGTTATTATTATTTCTAAATAAAGATATCTTAATAATAATTATAATTAATAATTTTCATTATTATGACTTTAATTATTAATTAAATTCTTAGTATAGATCTAAGTATCTATATATCTATGAGGATATAGAATAAGTGCAAGGAATGTAGAGCTAAATAAATGAACTTATTCATCTTTCTACATATGATAATCAACTTTTCTTTTTTTTTATTTCTTTGTCATTTATTCTTACTAAGGAAAGAGTTTCTTACAGATTATCGAAAGATTCTAACGAATGCGAACCGGGAGGTGTTTTTAGCTAAACGGGATTTTCGGGAAATAGAGAAAAATAGAAAACTTTCTATTTTTTAGATGTGAATTATATACGTAACATGAGAAGAAGAAATTCGTTTTGTTTTGCCTAATTTCACGAAAGCAAGAATTCGCTCTTTTTTTTGATAGAGACTTCTTGATTAGTAATCAGAAATATAGGTAAAAAGGGGTTATCTGCGGCTTTTTCTTTTTTCTACAATTAGATTTTATGTCACCAAAGAAAATTCCTATTTCCTTGAATTCCGAATAAATTAACTACTCGTTTGCTACAAATAATTGAACTTAGTGCTCTATTTGATTTTGATTGAATTTTTATTCAAAGGAAAGAAAGCGTGGAGCTTAAATAACTCACTCAGAACGCTTTTTAAAAGATTACGTGGTACGATTAGGTCGAATAATCCCTTCTGGAATAAATATTCAGCCGCTTGCGAACCTTCGGGTACTGCTTTATTCAATGTTTGTTCAATTACTCTTTTACCCGCAAATGCAATGTAAGCATTGGGTTCGGCAATAATGATATCTCCCAACATACCAAAACTAGCCGTCACCCCACCAGTAGTGGGAGATGTAAGGATTGATACATAAAAAAATTTTTTATTTGATTGATAATCATATAAAGCAGACGATATTTTAGCCATTTGCATCAAGCTCAAACTTCCTTCTTGCATGCGCGCCCCCCCCGAAGCACACACTATAATAAGAGGTAGAAATCTATTGGTAGCGTACTCAATCAAACGGGTGATTTTTTCCCCGACTGCGGATCCCATACTACCCCCCATAAACTGAAAATCCATAACCCCAACTGCTACGGGAATGCCGTTTAGTTGGCCTATGCCTGTTTGAACAGCCTCGGTTAATCCTGTCTTTCTTTGATAAGAATCAATACGATCTTTATAAGGTTCCTCCTCCGAATGAAATTCAATGGGATCTAGAGAAACCATGTCTTCGTCCATAGGATGCCAAGTACCCGGATCGATCGAAAGTTCTATTCTATCTGAACTACTCATTTTCAAATGATATCCACATTGTTCACAAATATTCATTTTTGATTTCAAAAATTTCTTATAATTTAACCCATAACAATTTTCGCATTGAACCCACAAATGCCTATATTTTTGAGTTACATCGATATCATTAGAACTTTCTCTTATAGTTAAATCACCACCTTGCGCAGGGGTTCCTATACCCGAACCCTCCCCTTCACCATTATTTCTACTTTCACCATAAATGGACCTATAAATGTAATGATCACTGTAATTATCACTATCACTTACCGGGGAAGTATCGATACAGATTTGAGACTGAAGATAACTGTCAATGCAACTATTAATATGACTATTCCAACTATATTGAGTATCGTACATGTAACGATTATAGTAGGTATCTTCACTCGTAGATCCAGTATGCAGATAACTAGAATTCCGATAACTATAAAAAGAATTTTTTAGTTCACTCAGAAAAGAATGATTGTTGTCAATCTCAAAAATATGATTTTCAATATCAAAATATATGGAATAACTGTCTCCATTACTATCCTTAACCAAAAAAGTGTCATCGGGGATGAAATTCCGAATGTCTTTGACGCCGAATAAACAATCAACATTACTGTAACTAGAATCGTCACGACCCTCCCCACTCTGAATATTTTTAGTTGTATCTTTTCTATTCGAATCTTCAATTTCACTGGTATTTTCAATAGGACCAAGACTGTCCATTGATTTATTTAGCCCACACCTACGTTCTAACTCCTTCTTAAACAACATCGAATTAAACCACCATCTTTCCATAAAGTTTTCTTGCCCCCTATTTGCATGAAAATACAATAACAATAGATGAATAGTCATTCGATCCAAAATTCTTTATTTGAATATCTTATTTCCTATCAGCCTAAACATAGAAACCCAATCGCTAGGATTATTTATTACCTTTTTCTTATGTCCTATCAAATTTGCATAAAAAAAAAAAGAAATATTTGTTCTCTCCTAGAAATCATTTTTTCGTAAAATTTCGTCTAAGAATGTAATAATTTAAGGTTCAATATGGAAAGAAAAGGACAATATACAGGATAGGTAAAAAGAATTGTGATACTTGGCTTGATTCAGGGAAACCGCAGGATAGAAAAGAATATACCAATCCCAAGGATCCGTAGGATTAATTTGGATCCAAGACAGCAATAGAAAGATTTGAGTCTTAGATTTTGTATTTCAAATCTTCTATATCTAGATGAGTATGTATTTAAAAAAAAATATAATCTTTGTATTCGGCTCAATCCTTTTAGGAAAAGATTGGGCCGAGTTTAATTGCAATTCAACTAAGACAACAAAAGGTAATTACAAAGTATCCAAAGTATCCACTGCTTTAAAATTAAATCTGATCTCCTTCCATACCTCAC